GGATCCAAAAAAATCAGTCAAGATATGATAGGCTGATCATATCATTGTAGCAACTGACTTAAAAAAAAAGAAAGATGATTATTAAGTTATGAAAGGCAATCGAAAAGTATGCGGATAAATGGAAGGATGAAAGAAAGAGAGAAAAATTTGAATATTAATGATATATGATTCCAATTTGGAAAATCTATGAGGTCACTGTAAGAAAAGCAATGTAATAAAGCATCAATACAGATTCATTCATAATAATTAGATAAATCTGTTCCGAAAACAAAAAATTAAGAGCCTTGAGCCAATAAAAACTGAGATAATTGACTCAAACTCAAAAACAAATAAAAAAATGAAATTCAAAATTTCATGTAAAAGCTCCATTGTAGAATTCAGGCCTAATGATTAATCAAGAAGCGATGGGAACGACGGAACCCATGAATATATAGGATTCTAGTGAAAAACAAATCTTAGTAATTCATTGGACAGGATGGCGGAATAAACCAGAAACTTTATTATCTATTTTGATTCTGATTTTGATTCTGAGACCTCGGGGGATAAACAGCAAACTTAAATAGATATTGAAAGAGTAAATATTCGCCGGCGAAAAATTTGTTTTTTTTTCAAATAAAAAAAGTAATAAAAGACGAAAAAAACAATGAAAAAGATAAAAAAAATAAGGATTTGTTAGAATATTCTAACTCTAACAAAAACTACATTTGTAATGATGATATTACGTTATTTTTAAATAAATAGAAATAGAATTCATCTTTGGTTCTATTTTGCAAAAGACATACACAAATTTAGAAGAGATAAGATACAATTTCAAAAAATACCATGATTAATAGGATTAATCATTAACTACATCTATATCTTAATTAGTCCTTTTATTCGCGAGGAGCTGGATGAGACGAAACTCTCACGTCCAGTTCTGTAGTAGAGATGGAATTTATAATTTTGAAAAAACTCATCAACTATAACCCAAAAAGAACCAGATTTCGTAAACAACATCGAGGAAGACTAAAAGGAATATCCTCTCGTGGGAATCGTATTTGTTTTGGCAGATATGCTCTTCAAACACTTGAACCCGCTTGGATCACATCTAGACAAATAGAAGCAGGGCGACGAGCAATGACACGAAATGTACGACGTGGTGGAAAAATTTGGGTACGTATATTTCCAGACAAGCCGGTTACAGTAAGACCCGCGGAAACGCGTATGGGTTCTGGGAAAGGATCCCCAGAGTACTGGGTAGCTGTGGTTAAACCAGGTAAAATCCTTTATGAAATGGGTGGTGTACCCGAAAATATAGCCAGAAAAGCTATTTCAATAGCGGCATCAAAAATGCCTATAAAAACCCAATTCATTATTTCTGAATAGGAATATAGAATGAAAAAGCTAAATAACATTTAAGGATAAAAAGATTTTAAATTTTCTTTTTTTGACAAACAATATTTTTTTACTTCGTCCTTTGCATTAAAAGAAGAGATACAAAAATATGATTCAACCACAAACCTATTTGAATGTAGCAGACAACAGCGGGGCTCGAGAATTGATGTGTATTCGAATAATAGGAGCTAGTAATCGCCGCTATGCTCATATTGGTGACGTTATTGTTGCTGTAATCAAGGAAGCAATCCCAAATACTCCGCTAGAAAGATCAGAAGTGATCAGAGCTGTAATTGTACGTACTCGTAAAGAACTCAAACGTAACAATGGGACAATAATACGATATGATGACAATGCCGCAGTTGTCATTGATCAAGAAGGAAATCCAAAAGGAACTCGAGTTTTTGGGGCGATCCCACGGGAATTGAGACAATTAAACTTTACTAAAATAGTTTCATTAGCTCCTGAGGTATTATAAGACCTAAATATCGATAGTTAGTATAGGATAGGATTAAAAAAATGGTATTGAAATAAAATGAATTAATAGATTGTGTATCACGCATATACCCTTAATAATTTTATATATTAATAATTGAATTCATATATTAATATATAATTCGTCTCTATCTATATATAAATAAAAGAAAAAGAACATGTTGATTATATCAAAATTATAGAACAATAAGGAATTTTAACTTATCATGGGGAAAGACACTATTGCTGATATAATAACCTCTATACGAAATGCTGACATGAATAGAAAAGGAACGGTTCGGATAGGATCGACTAACATCACCGAAAGCATTGTTAAAATACTTTTACGAGAGGGTTTTATCGAAAACGTAAGGAAACATCGCGAAAACAATCAATATTTTTTGATTTTAACCCTAAGACATAGACGAAATAAGAAAGAATCCTATAAAACGATTTTAAATTTAAAGAGAATAAGCCGACCGGGTCTACGAATCTATTCTAACTCTCAACGAATTCCACGAATTTTAGGGGGAATAGGAATTGTAATCCTTTCGACTTCTCAAGGTATAATGACAGACCGAGAAGCTCGACTAAAAAGAATCGGTGGAGAAATTTTGTGTTATATATGGTAATCCTTCTAATATAAAAATTG